AAAAACACTTGTGCCAAAATAACGAATGTGAAGAAGAACAAAAGGCCTTGGATGCGTAATGGATCTTGAAGAACTATTTCCGCATCTCCCTGACCAAAACCTCCTACATTAGGATTACTTGTTAATGGTTGATCAAGCTTGATGGATTCACCTTCTGAAACAAGAAGCTCTGGCCCTGGAGGTATAACATCAACCGATAGATGTCCATCTAACGCATCAACTACGGTTATTTCATATCCACCTTTCTCTTTACGTACTATTTTGCTTACTATACCCGCTGATGTAGCATTATAGACTGTATTGTTACTCTTTCCACCATCAGGATAAATCTGACCCCTTCCTCTGTTCCCACCTACATATAAGGGATATTTTAAGAAGTGAATGTCTTTCTTCGTCGAAGGGTCAGGAGAAAGAATGGGAAAGACAATTTCACTATATTTCTGACCAGGAACAGGACCTATAACAAGAATATTTTTTTTATTCGGACGATAACTCTGAAAAGACAAATTTCCTATCTTTTCTTTCAACTCAGGAGAAATACGATCGGTTGGAGCTAGCTCAAATCCCTCGGGTAAAATAAGAACAGCACCCACATTCAAACCTCCTTTTTTACCATTAGCAAGAACTTGTTTCAATTGCATATCATAAGGAATTCGAACAATGGCTTCAAATACAGTATCAGGAAACACAGCTTGCGGAACTTCAATCTCCACAGGCTTATTAGCTAAATGACAATTGGCACATACAATGCGTCCAGTTGTTTCTCGCGGATTCTCATAACCCTGTTGCGCAAAAACGGGATATGCATTTGAAATAGATACTCGACTTAGTACATATATCATGATCGATACATAAACATACATGGATCGAGTCATTTGTTTTTTTATCCAATAAAAAGGATTTCTATTTTGCATGTCCAATTATAAATTCTAGAAATTCTACAATAAGTTAGATAGAAAACTAGTCTAGTTTCCTATAAAGAATCTGTTATCATTGTACTGAAATAGTTTTTATGAAATAGTTTTTTGACAATATAGGACTAATACGTTGAACAGGTAAAAATAGAAAAAAGTCACTAAAAAATGATTCATTCGTTTTAGAAAGAAAAAGAATCCTGATTGAATTGATATAAGAAGATCAAATTCGTTTTTTATTCATTCATTGAATGATAAATTACTACAAGCGAAGGAGATACACGATTTAAATAATTGAAGATCCAATATTTCACAATTGCATCTAAAATAACTGGAAAAATAGAAACAAGACCAGATATAATCTGATCCTTATATGCTAACCCAAAATCGTTGTAGACCGAACCAATTAGGAGTTCCCAATTATGAGTTGAATGAAATCCAATTCCTAAATCAGTAACTAAAATAATTGAGAAAGCTTTTGTTGTGTCACTTAAGTTATATAGGAATTCCTGAGCCCATGAATTAAGAATCATAAGTTCCTCATTACTCAGAATAAAATAACCACTTAAAATACTGAAACAGATTAGATTTGTTGAGAAATGCAAAAGGATATAAAGATTATATTCATTGTATGTACTAACTAATTCTATCGTTTCCTTGTGTATTTCTATACTGGGTTTTTTTATATATGTTTCCGAGTACTCTTTTTTCATTTCCTCTAAAAAAAAAAGCTGTTCGAATTCTATGAATCTTTCTAAAACATATTTCTCTTGAATATAATTCAAGAGAGTTTCGGATTGACTGGTATTCCACCAATTACTAATCCAAAGTTCCAAACATTCTTGAAATGAAAGAAAGACTGACCAGGGCAAAAATGCTATAGATACAAAATATGGGAAAGAAGACGATGTTTTCTTTTTTTTCATTTTTTATTTGTAAAAAAACTAGTTAATAAACCTCCTTTATTCAATGACTCTAAATAAATGAGTCTAAATGATATTTATTTCATTTATTTATTGAATGAAACACGACTTTTCTAACAAGCAGGGTATTGAATCTACAGATCGATTATTATTCTCTTTGTATACTAATTTAGTTGTTAGATTCTTATAGAAAGAGTCTAGAAATTAGGATAAAGGTTCTTTTTTTTTTTTTTTTACTAAATTCAAAGTCCTTCACCGTACTTTATAACCAAAACTCATAAAAAGAAAATATCAATTCCAAATCCTGTACCTCAAAAAAAGGCAGGATTGATTACGAAATTTATGTCCGTATAAATCTCTACTTTAAATTTATATTAATTTATTACTTCTCCTTTTTTCTAGTATACCAGAATGGAGTTGGAACCCACATATATATATATGTATACGAGATATATTTATTTGCCATATAAAAAAATAGTATACCAAAAATTAATTCTTTTCTTAATTTATTATTAATTAGAATAGATTACTCTAATTTATTAAAGTAACATTTTATAGTAATTTTATATCATATAACTATTCTCATATGATATAACTATATCTTCTTTATATATATTCTTTTTTTTTTTTTTTCTATAGTATATTTTATTCACATATCAATCGAAGGGAAAAGAAAATCGAATTAATATATTTATTTTGTTCGAATGAACATTTCGAAAAGACTTGAATTGGATTCAAAATGGAATTCACGAATTCCTTCTCTTTTCTTCCTGATAAAACTTTGATTCTTCATTCAATTTATTTCAAAATACTTCAATTGGTACACACAAGAAATAGGCCAATTCGACAGCTTTTTGTTCAATTTCACGCGGCGTCAAAAAATTATCATACGTATGAGTCAAGGGAATGGACCCTTGACCCTTTATTTCCATATAAAGTACACGACGAGCATAAATGCCCTCTTTATCCTCAATTCTAATTGATTGGATATCTTTCATAAGGAAGCGAAGAAAGATGCGACGATTTAATCCAGGAAATCCCCAACGAAAAATACACACAATTCCTTTTTTTCTATCAAATTGGTCATAACCACTCCCTACATTCCAAAAAATTGTGCACCACAAATAGGAACTCATAAACAGACCTGCCATCCCGTAGAAAGACATTATGATTCCTTGTTGAAAAAAAAGGATTTTCTGAGACGGAAATACGTATATAATATTTCTACCAAGATAACTGGAAGTTCCAACCACTAAGAATCCTAGTGAACCTAAAAAAACTATAAAAGACCATAAAAAATTACTTGTTTTTCGAGACCCCCTTAGAAATTCTATCCATATATCTTTTGATCGCCAATTCATACTAGATCCAGTTGCATTCGATTGGAATTGAGAAAATAACCCATTATTTTTCTTCACCCCCAAGGAACTCTTATAAACTAGTACTTAGAGTAATTGATTAGATAGATTAGATATTAGCACTATTCAATAACTCCCAATTACTCTACATTGTCTAGAGTAATTGGTTATTCAAAATATTCGCTGATCCACCTTAAACTAACTATACTTTGTTTGTAAATCTAGGATTTATAAAATATTATTTTTTTGCACATAAAAAAATAAAAAAATAATTGAAAATGCCGGAAATACGAGGCCTATTAAAGGTACAAAAATAGAAGGTAAATTAAGATCTGTCATAGAATGGGTGCCTTGATTTGAATTTCATATTCGTATATTTCTATATTTCAATTTCTTTGTTTTTTTACCTTTCTACAATAATTGAATTTCAATTTTTTTGATTCCGTAGGTTTCTTTAGTGTTGATTCTAGAGTCACTTTTTGCCTTTTTTTCTTTTTTAAACCTTGGATTTTTCCTCTACTATCCCCATTTTCTACCTCGCGAACTAAAAAAAAAAAAAGAAATAATTTGAAAAACTTATTTTTTTTGGAGAATGAAAAGAACTAAGGAATGTGCTATTCACCGTATGAGTGAGATTACCGTTTTTGGTTTTGAATTACCTAAAATTACCTACTTAACTCAGGGGTTAGAATATTGCTTTCATACGATAACAGTCTTTGATTCAAATCCAATCATAGATAATAGATAGAAGTTTTTAGATACCACTTTATTGACTTTAATATCTAAAAACTTCATACCTATAAACTTTATAAAAAACAAAAAAGTCTACTGGAAATTCTCATAGATGTTGATGTGTATCCATTTGTGATACATGAATTCAAAAATAGGAATTAAGGATTCAATTTATTTAGTTTGAATTCGGCGAAAAAGTAAAAATTCTATGAACTCTTATTTGCTTGGATTCAAATCTGACGAGAATAATATTCTACCACTAAGGATTCCTTTATGTCCAATAAGACCCCTGACCTATCTATTATTTTCTTTACTTGTCCTTGAAAGTTTTTTACTTTATAGTCTTTTGTAATACTTAAATGTTTTGACTCTTTAGGATTTATAATTTCAATCTTTTTAAAAAATCTTTCGTGATTCTTTGTAGTAATAATATCTCTGGGTTTACAACGATAACTGGGTATATCAACTATATGACCATTAACTAAAATATGTCTATGGTTCACCAATTGTCTGGCTCCAGGAATGGTTGAAGCCATATTCAAACGAAAAACGATGTTATCCAAACGCATTTCAAGTAGTTGTAACAAAACCAGACCTGTTGATCCTTTGCTTTTTCCAGCGATATGCATATATCTAACTAATTGTCGTTCTGTCAAACCATAATTAAAACGTAATTTCTGTTTTTCTACTAAACGAACGCGATATTCCTTATTTCTTTTCCTAAAAGGAATTTTTTTTATTTCTTTTCTATTTTTACGATATTTCGATCGGGTAACTAGTCCTGGTAAAGTTCGTAGACGACGTATTTTTTTAAAACGAGGTCCTCGATAACGAGACATACAAATTTCTCCGTTTGGATTATTTTTTTTTTTATGAGAATTTCATTTTATAAATAGAAATTAAAACTGAATTAAAGGATCAAAAAAATAAGATCGACTAAAGTTAAGTAAGATACTAAAAAAAAAAATAAAATGTATCATCATATATATTTTTTGTATATAGATTTTTTTGATTGAAAGCTGAGGCTGGCTCTTTTTTCTATAGACATTTAATTCCTCTAATCTTTCTTTTTTTTTTTTTTGAATTTTTATTTCATTAAGAAAATAATAATTGTTTTCACTTAATCGTAATCGAAAATTCCTTTTTAGTTATTAAAAAGATTATTGCTGGTAGAAAATCAAATAAAATATATCCTAAAATATATACTATAAAAATATAGTAAAATATTTTTTTTATATTTATAAATATAAAAAAATACAAATTTTCTTTCTTAAAAAAAAAAGCTCAAGAATTTTCAATACAAAATATTATGTTTGATAAATGAAACATTTCTTTCTGATTTGGAAAAAAGAATGAGTATGGTATTTTACTAAGATTTTATATTTTATTTCGTTGAGATAAAACAAATTCTTAGAATGAATTTCATTTTAGAATTGAAAATCCGCTTTAAGAAATTTTTCTTTATCTTTATATTATATATATATGAAAAAAATGTAATCCAATCTTTCGTTTCATAAAATAAAGTTGGGACGGAAGGATTCGAACCTTCGCAATAACGGGACCAAAACCCGTTGCCTTACCGCTTGGCGACGCCCCATTTTGTATATTTAAAACTAACAGAAATTTGATATTAAATTATTTTATCATAATATTGTTTGATTGTCAAGCCCAACCCAATTTATGGAATTCGATTGGGGTTGTTTTAGCTCATAATCAAAAAAACCTGTCTTAAAAAATCCAAAAAGTTAACCCCCATTCATATTCTTTTTCAAGTAACTCGAGTAATTCTTTCTCGATATTCTTGCCATTTTCTTTCATTTGTTCACGATTTGTAATCAAGTTTTTGAAACTTTCCAGTTTCACACGACTATTTTTAATACGAATATTCTTTTTTGATTTCCATTCTTATTTTTTATGAGAATCTCATTTTATAACATAGAAATTAAAAATAACATAGAAATTAAAACTGAATTAAAGGATCGATCAAAAAAGTAAGATCGACAATAGATCTTATTTGATTGAAAGTTGAAGCTGAGTCGCTTCATTATATATTATACTTTTTTTATTAAAAAAAGTCAAGCTTTTTTTTTCCATTTATTAATTTTTTTTTCAAATGAAACTCAAAAATTGATTGAATCGAATCTCAGATTGTATCTTTATTCATTTATAATTGTTAATGTGAATAATGTAAAGGCTAGGATAAGCCCGTGAAATATCGTAGCATATTGTTTTATATTTTCTTTCAATTCAGTATTTCGAAATTTTTTCATTTTAAAAATAGATCCTATAAAATACAGAAGAACCTCTATTAAAAATTTGTAATAGATATAGAAAAAGATGAATAATTCCAAAGATTATAACAAAATTATTAAATAAATTTAAAATTTAATATTTTTATTAGATGGAACGTCCAATTCCAAATAAATCTTTAAATTTTGTTAAGTTAATTAAAAAATTATTAAATTCTGTGAGAGATTTTTTGATCATAACCATATTCAAGTATTATTCAAATATTTTACTGAATATCAACATGTCTTGATGGATAAAATAGATTCCTAAAAACAAAATAGATGATTCATCAGATTCTGTTGATTCTTCTGAATCTGGAAAAAAATCAAAATCGTAAACTCTTTCAATTCTTATTGTATCGTGATTGTCACATATTTTATAGTAATTCCCATAAATCTAGTGAATCGCCATAAAATATCCAAATTACTTGAATAGCATATTCTTTTCTATTCAAGTAATTAGGTCTTTTATCAATTTAAAAGATTACGCGGTACAATTGAATCCAATGAGTCCTTTTCCAATAAGTATTCAGCTTCCTGTACACCTTCGGGTACTTCGATCTTCATTACTTCTTCAATCACTCTTTTACTTGCAAATGCAATGGTTGTATCTGGTTCACCAATAATTATATCGCTAAGCATTCCAAAACTGGCTGTGACACCACCTGTTGTAGGTGATGTCAGAAGTGATACTAAAAATAAGTTTTCATGGAATTGAAAATTCAATTAAGTCGAAGATATTTTACCCATCTGCATTAAGCTGAAACTTCCTTCTTGCATACGAGCTTCTCCAGAAACACAAGAGTTTTTTAGAGCCAAACATTCCATGTGATACATTCTGGAAAGTCAAAGCAGTTCGTCTTTGATAAGAATCGATCTTATCCATGTAAGGTATATCTTCTTCAGATTCTGTTGATTCCTCTGATTTTATTGATTTTTTTGAATTTTGATTAGCATCTTCATCATAAGCAAGGTTTTTTTCTTTTTCTTCTATTTCTCCTGATGATTCTATTTCTGCGAGAAGAAATAGTTGCTCTATTTCGTTTCGAGTATATTTCTTTCCAATCAATTTGTTGACTTCCTCTTCATCTGAATCGAGTTTATCTTCATTCATTTTATTCAGTTCCTCTAGATCTAGTTCTTCTTCAAGTAATTCTTTCTCGATATTTTCTCGTTTCTCTTCCATTCGCTCTCCACTTGTAATCATCTTTTTGAATTTATCTTGTTTCATCTTATAAAAATCTTTATTATATCACTTCAATGATATAATGGACTCTTCTTTTTATGCGTCTAAGACCAGAGTTGTATTCCAATATTACCAGATCCCCCACCAAGGGCCGGATATTCTCAAGAAACAGCTCATGAGATAGATAGCATTTCACTATCCAATCAGTCCCGGACAAGGAGGCCTGGAACGTACGTTCGTCGATTTGGTTGACTATGTACGCTGGACTATATATTAGTGCCATATAAGTCCTCCCTTTTTATTACAAAATAAGGGTTATATTCTTGATCTAGGTTATATATATATAAATATAAATCGCTGTATGAACATAAAAGAAAAAAACGAATCAAAGAATCATAATTGTCTTTTTGAAAATATGTACGTACTATTACGGAATAGTATAACTTATCTGAAAAGCTGCTATTTCTAACTTGAACTTGTTTCATACGAGTATTCTTTTTTGGTTTCATACGAGTCTTCTTTTTTGATTCGAAAATAAGACAAAGTGAATTCTAATATACGATATAAGATGATTTTTTATCAGAACTCAGACGGGATAGAATCCCATATTATCGGTTGGGTTTAGCTTACGCAATTTCTTAAGTATCGAGGTCAGAATCAATAATTCAGAATGGAAAAAAGACAAAATACTTTCTTTATGAGTTTCAATTTATTCATTTTGAATCCTTTCTATCTTCTACTTCTTTTTTGATTTCCTTTTTTCCTGTATTCTTGATTTCATTTCAATTTTTCTTCTTATATCCCATAGGGACATAAAAATACTCGAAATCTTGCTATTTATGATATATCAGAGTTTATTTCGAATTTATCACTTATCAAAAAAATTTTTGATTATCTTGAAAATCAGGATTACAATCAATAGAATCAAAAATCTGCGATAAAAGACTTTGAATTGAAAATCAATACGAAATCTTGATTTCCAATTCAAAAAAATGAATCGAAATACAAAAAAACCGCTAAACAATAATTCCATTAGCTCATCTTCATTAATGGACATTAATGTATAGGCTAGCATAAGCCCGTGAATGAGCTTAGCATATTGCTCAATTTGGTTTTCGAAATGAATATCTTGAAATTTGAACATTTTGAAAATGCATCCTATAAAATAGAGAAAAATCTCTATCACAAATTTATAGAACACATAGAAAAAAATGTACAATTCAAAATTGTTCGTGAAAGAATCAAATTCCACGATATAAAATCGTGGTTCAAACCAAAATGAGCAAAACATAATAAAAAATAGAACAAAATGATTCCATAAGCCGAATAGAAACGAACATAGTAATTCTCTTTTCATAAATTTCCTCCTTTTTTCATAAAAAGAATATTTTATTCATTATATGTCCTTTTTTTGCAAAAAAATTTGGATGGTGAAGTGAATAAGTATTTGTTTTATATTATACCATAACTTTTGTATATCCATACGCAGATATTTCTGAGAAATTGGTTGAAATATCAAAAAGAAATCCTTAAAAAACCAAATTTTTCTATTTTTTTCTTTTTCATGGATGATTTTTTCAATCAGGAAAAATCAGAATTATGCCAGTTATTTGAATCTAGTATACACAAAGACTTGGATTTTTTAAAATGTTTCCGATAAATGCTTAGCTACAAATCTTTTCTTTACTATAAATTCTTTTCTAGGTACAAAATCTTTTAGGTAAAAATAGAAACGAGATTGTTATCCTTACAAACTTGATTTTGTTGCACCCGGTAATAAACATGCATGAACCTTTTGTCGAAGTATGTGCCCGGATAGTCCAAAATCTCGATAGTTAGCTCTAGGTCTTCCAGTAACAAGACAACGTCTATGAAGACGTGTAAGTGCACTATTACGTGGTAGAGATTGTAATTTTCTCTGAATTTCTCTTATTTCTCTTTTACTCAGGGATGAGTCTTTGCTTTTCTTTTTTAAGGACTGACGAATCAAACGATATTTTTCTTCCAATTTCTTTCGCTTGTGTTCTCTCTGAATTAAACTTTTTTTTTGCCATATTACTCCTTTTTTTTTGATGGTAAAAATTAATTGTCATTCTATGTCCTATAGAATGATCTAAGGGTTTGAGTTTTTCATCTGGAAAATGAAAATGAGGAGTTTCGAACCCTTGACTTTTAGCCAACTAAGATCATGGCGTGTACCAGGGGCTATAACTCCGAAATGTTCTTTGAAAAAAGAGAAAAAAGAGAGAGAAACATTAAAAGATTGGAGACCCTCTTTCAAATATCTATCAAAATGGTATGTATATTTTGATCCATTTCGAAAGAAATCTCAAGAGGGTCAATAAAAATAGGTACAATTGGGATATTTCTTTTTTAGGTACAAAATCTTTTAGGTAAAAATAGAAACGAGATCGTTATCCTTACCAACTTGATTTTGTTGCACCCGGTAATAAACATGCATGAACCATTTGTCGAAGTATGTGCCCGGATAGTCCAAAATCTCGATAGTAAGCTCTAGGTCTTCCAGTAACAAGACAACGTCTATGAAGACGTGTAGGTGCACTATTACGTGGTAGAGATTGCAATTTTCTCTGAATTT